GAGACAGATGACGAATTGATTTCTTACCTATGTCACAAGATTTTTGTTAGTATCATCTATAATGATAATAATAGATGAATCAAAAACTTTCAATTGAATATATTCTTTCAATTGGTATTTTTACTTATCCATCCGCGTATCTTTCAAAAATAGAAACTTAGGGAAGTGCTTTATAAACATATGGATAAAAATAACGTATTTCATTTAGCCTCGTCATGCCTACTATCACTAGTTATTTCGGTTTTCTACTAGCAGTTTTAACTCTAACCTCAGCTCTATTTATCGGTCTGAACAAGATACGACTTATTTGATTGAAATTAATTGAATGCACAATTAAAAAAAAGAAACATTTCTGTGGTATTCCATATATTCTATATATTGATATTGTAGAGTTCTTTACCTTGTCAATTCAATTTCCAATTTTTGGTCATTGAGATTCATGGGCAATACAGATTAATATTTTAAGGATAGATATTACCTCTCCTTTTCCTCGTTCAACTAAATTGAAATGATTGAAGTTTTTCTATTTGGAATCGTATTAGGTCTAATTCCTATTACTTTGGCTGGATTATTTGTGACCGCATATTTACAATACAGACGGGGGGATCAGTTGGACCTTTGATTAATTACCAGTTCGTTTTTTGATTGACCTCCTATAAAGGAAGTAGGAGGTCAAATTTTTATTTCTGTTGAATTATTTCAGTAGAATTTTCGATCTAACAACAACAAGAATCGAATCACGCTCTGTAGGATTTGAACCTACGACATCGGGTTTTGGAGACCCGCGTTCTACCGAACTGAACTAAGAGCGTTTTATTATCAAACTAAATGCAACCCTAATATATCTTGCATACATATATTATCATATAGAATATCATAAAATGAAATAAAAAAAAGATTGATTCGGTATATGTATGTTAAATTTTTATGGATCTCAATTGATTCCTCGTTACTGTTCAGAAGATAAGTAATAGGTAGGGATGACAGGATTTGAACCCGTGACATTTTGTACCCAAAACAAACGCGCTACCAAGCTGCGCTACATCCCTTTCAATTGGTCTACAGTGTCATTGTAGAGAATCCCTGTCTTGTTTTCCACATTTTTGATTTATTTCCTCCATTGGTATATACAAATTATCTTGCCATTTCTTCTTTTTTGTCTCATATCATATATAAAATATAATAAAAAGACTTATATACGTATGAAATATATACGTATGAAATAATAAATATGAAATCCGCCGTAAAGAAAAATGAATATTTGGGGGGGCGGAAAGCGACATATTTTTTTTAATAAAAAAGGGAATATCTACCGAATTGAACTGTTGTACATTTCAATTTGAATTAGGAATTCCGCGGACAATACAAGCGGTTATTAACTATATATACATTTGATGGTATTACATACCATTATGTATTACAAATTACTATAAAGTAGGAGGGTTTTAAATGCGAGATCTAAAAACATATCTCTCCGTGGCACCGGTAGTAAGTACTATATGGTTCGGGGCTTTAGCGGGTCTATTAATCGAGATCAATCGTTTATTCCCGGATGCGTTGGTATTCCCATTTTTTTCATTCTAGTTATTGACTTGGGAAGGGGTGAAGAAGATTAGAAAAACAATCAAATATCTGTGACTAATCCCCTTCCCCTTCTTTTTTTTAGAGTTTTTATACTTAGAATAAGTTAGAAAAGAGAAAGAATAAAAATGGATTCCACCTCAGTCAAACTCGGACTCGGCGCCCGGTTCCAAGTGAGAACGAAAATTAAAATGTGATGGCTAGGGCAACAATATCATACAAGATACTTAAATGAAAAACTGTACTGCGATTCTAAATTTAGAAATCATTGTATTACTATATTTTATATTTGATTGCAACGAAATCTTTCATAATTTTATTTCGAGTTACCAACTTCTCTTTTTTTCTTCATTTTGGATCGGAAAATGGAAGAGTTGCGTGAATCAAAAATCCAAAGGAGGTTCATGGCCAAGGGTAAAGATGCCCGAGTAACAGTTATTTTGGAATGTACTCGTTGTGTTCGAAACGGTGTTAATAAGGAATCAATGGGGATTTCCAGATATATTACTCAAAAGAATCGACACAATACGCCTAGTCGATTGGAATTGAGAAAATTCTGTCCCCGTTGTTACAAACATACGATTCATGGGGAGATAAAGAAATAGATCGAACCGATCGTCTGTGTGTCACCCTTTTCCAATCCAAGGAAGATGAAAAATTACATATATTAGACATATTTTAGATTTCAATATAAACAAACCAAATCCTATTTCTTAATTCTAAATCATTTTAGATCCGATCGAAATAGGATTTTCGGGATAAGGAATAAACAAACCATGGATAAATCCAAGCGACTCCTTCTTAAATCCAAACGATCTTTTCGTAAGCGTTTGCCCCCGATTCAATCGGGGGATCGAATTGATTATAGAAACATGAGTTTAATTAGTCGATTTATTAGTGAACAAGGAAAAATATTATCTAGACGGGTAAATAGATTGACCTTAAAACAGCAACGCTTAATTACTATTGCTATAAAACAAGCTCGTATTTTATCTTTGTTACCTTTTCTTAATAATGAGAAACAATTTGAAAGAAGCGAGTCGACCGCTAGAACTATTGGTCTTAGAACCAGGAATAAATAGGCTTACTCTTCAATTGAATTTAAATTCTAATCCAAACTCAACCGCAGATTGATGCTTTGTTCGAAAAATCCGAAAATCTAGATTTGATTGTCGTGTCGTAAGAAAAAAAAAAGAATAGGGGAAGAAGAATAAATCTTTTTTTTATTGAACATATTTGCTCATTTTGACCACTTTATCATATTATGATATTTTATCATACTAATTTCTACTCTACCTTCTCGGAGTTTATTCTCCAGAGAACTCCATTTTAAGCATTCCGCTGGATTCTTTCCAATCTTCTTATTTTATGATCTCATTGGAAATCATATAAAGACAATTCCTATTTAATATAGCGATTTGGGCAAGTATTTTACGATTAAGAAGCAACTGCCTCTTGTACAGATTGTGTATGAATCTACTATAACTGTAGTCTACCTTATTATATCGAATTACTGCATTTATTCGAGTGATCCACAACTGTCGAAAATTTCTTTTTTGCCTACCTCTATCCCGATAAGCTGAAGCCAAAGCTCTTATTTTCTGTTGAGTAATAGTTCGAGTAAGTCTTGAATGAGCCCCTCGAAAGCTTGATGCAAATAAACGAATTTTTGTTCTACGTCTCCGAGCTATATATCCTCGTTTAATTCTAGTCATTGAATAAATGAAACTTTGATGAATAACTAATCGATTTCCTTTCTTTCAGTTATTCCTTTCTCCTTTCCCTAGTCTATTAATAACAAAACGTATTTTTCCAATGTATAAAATAAAAATTCCAATGGCTTTTGCTACTATAACCTTCCCGACCACGATTTCTTTTTTTGTTCTAGTCACCCGAAAATACGAAATTGTATTGGTACTAGGTATAAAAAAAAACAAACATAGAGTAAATAAATAAAAATAGAAATGGATAAAGAAATAGTGGGTTCCTTCGTTTCTATGGTTACTTCTTAAACGGTGAGGTCCTCTCTATACACCGGAGCTCCTTCTTTTATTTCATCAATGTTATTGTTAACTTGTACAGTTCACCCTCTTTGGCTCTACCCATGAATTAGCTAGTAATCGGTCTTTCACAACGAGATCCACCTATACAGTAACGGTATTTAATTATGAAGATTAGTTGGGTAGCTGACCCTCTTAGTCCGTTCTTGGAAGAATAAGGCCATAATCTTTCTGTTAAATAGGATTTCCTCTGCTTAATGGATAAGCATTTGTTACCAATGGGGAATTCTTTCTCATCTAAAATTGAAAATTGAGGTGATTGGATTTGCACCAATAGAAACCATAAATTTGATACCCAATAAAAGGATACGATAAATCTTTTTTATTTATTTTTAGGTAGTGAACGGAGTTCTTCCATTCATTCTATCCTATTCACTGGTACTTATCACTGATACGGGAAAAATTTTGTACTTTCTTTTGTCCCGGTCCATGGTCTGAACGAGTCGCACATACACCCTAGTACATGTTCCTCGACGCTGAGGGCATCCCCGAAGGGCGGGCGATTTGGTGACATTTCTGATTGGCTGTCTTGTGTTTCTAATAAGTTGTTTAATAGTTGGCATGTTGAATTGTATACATAATGAGTTGGTTTAGATCAATCCTAACCGGATGATTATGAATTACTTCTATATTAATAGGATTAATAGTAATAGAAAATATTATATTAACCCCCGGTAAGAAGATAAAATCTCAAATTTCGGATTTTTGCGTGAAATCCCTGCTATTTTTTATTCAACCGCTACAAGATCAACAATTCCATGAGCTTGGGCTTCTGTTGCTGACATAAAAACATCCCTTTCCATGTCTTCGGATACAACCCATAAGGGTTTGCCTGTTCTTTGTACATAAACCCTTGTGATGGTTTCGCGCAGCTTCAGTAATTCTTCCGCTTCCAGGATAAATTCTCCTGTTTGTGCCTCATAAAAAGAACTAGCAGGTTGATGGATCATTACCCTGATGATTTAATAAATGGTTTTGTTTTCTCTATCTCGCATGATCATGATGAGTCAAAGATAATAAAAAAACAAGATAGGATTAACAACCGTACAGGCATCCTTTGTGCAGTGCATACGGCTCCACAATGGAATTCATTTTTACCTTCCATCGAAGGAATAGAAAATAGAGGATCTATCAGACCCAGAGCAGTAAATGATCCAATAACCACCCTTCCTTTTTTTTTAGTAATTTAAAAATACTATGATGGTTCCGTTGCTTTATTATTTCGTTTGTTATTTAGCAATCCCAAAGTTTCTTTTTTTTCGTATTTCAATTTTTAAATAAATATAAATAAATATTTCGTAGTCTTTCATAACAGAAATATTGTTAAGAGCCTTCCGTCGTGAAAACAAAAAAGTTTGTGACGCTGAAAGAGGCCTCCGATAAATCAGCTAAAATCGGAAATGCCTTTTATCTCATACTACTCTTTCGATACATAATCTAATCGTTTAGAAAAAAACAAGAAAAAAAAAATTCTCATATCGAATTCAAAGTGCCATGCTATTATTACTTAATATTCATATTTTATATGGCGAAGGCATAGTTTTCTTTTTTGTCTAAAAAAAAAAAAAAACTCATTGGCGCCGAGCGTGAGGGAATGCTAGACGTTTGGTAATTTCTCCTCCGACCAGAATAAAAGATCCCATTGAAGCGGCTAATCCCATGCATATTGTCTGTACATCTGGTCGCACAAATTGCATAGTATCATAAATAGCTACTCCGGGTATTACCCATCCACCGGGAGAGTTTATAAATAAATACAGATCTTTGGTATCATCCTCTATACTGAGATATACCATAAGACCAATAAGTTGATTCGAGATCTCGCTATCAACCTCTTGGCCTAAAAAAAGTAATCTTTCTCGATAAAGTCGGTTGATTAGGATAAAATTGTATCCCTTAAGAACCGTACGGGCACCTTTTGATGCATACGGTTCAAAAAAAATAGCGAAAAAAAGAATCAATGTTTAGATTCTAGCCTTCTTTAGAGGCCTCTTTCTAACTTCTAATGAAGGGGCTTTTTTTTGCTTCCCTTCCATTTTTCAAGAAAGATGAGTTTTGTCCTTTGGCCCCCGGTCGTTTATCTATACTATAAATTTCAATAAATAAAAAACCAATTTATCGAACTAACTTTTCATTGATGTATTGTTTCATCGAGATCAAATTTAAATTGCGATGTCATTTTCTTGTTCCCGAATGGTCTTCTTCAATTCTTTTAGGTTTATGCTCTACTCCGAGTAAAGATCTGCCCGATTTGGATTTGCACATATAGGACAAATGCCCCAATAGCATGTCTTTTTGCTACGACTTCCTTTTTTTTTTTTTTCAATTTACTTCATGCTTTTAACCAAATATTCAACCAACCTATTCATCATATTACTCGATTGATTAACAGTTTTATATCAATGCTATTTATAAATAGAATATGATACAAGTAGTAATCATAGATTAGATAGATTAAAAATTTAGTTTTTTCTAAGCGGAGCCTGGATACTTCATTTTATTAGTACAACCAAGAAAACCATAAATTATTCTAATTGATAATATTAATCTGGATACCCCCCAAAAAATAGATCTAATTGCACTTCACGCTCCAAATTTTTGATAATTAAATCAATCCGTCTTGGGCGAAAGAGAGGATATCTCGATCGGGGGAGAAAACGGGGAAATACCATATGACCCAATATATCTGACAAGTCGCACTATACGTCAACCCACGATGCATCTTCCTCTCCAGGACTTCGAAAAGGTACTTTTGGAACACCAATAGGCATTAAAGCAAAGAAAAAAGAATTAAGTACTATAGCTCACTTTGATGTGGAAGCGTAACAACGGGTTTATTGTCTTAATAAATAAGATCGGCCTTTATCAGATTTTATCATTTTATACTGAATAAGTTCATAAAAAAGGAAAACAGAACAGAATGAATAAAGGAAAATTCTTCCGAATAGGTCTTTTGAATGATGAACAAATATGTATACATTCACTCATATAAAATAGGATCAATTCCCATCCACCATTGCGTATTGGTACTTATCGAGTATAGAATAGATCTGCTTCTTTTTGTTCCTACGAATAGAATTGAATTGTTCCGTTATTACTAAAAGAATAGACCAAATATTAATCCTTTCGCCAAGATAATCCCCTCAAAAGGGGAGGTCCATAGCATAGTTTTTTTCAGTGCAATAAAGTTACATAGTGTCTATTTTTCGTTGATAAAGGGGTATTTCCATGGGTTTGCCTTGGTATCGTGTTCATACCGTTGTATTGAATGATCCCGGTCGTTTGCTTTCTGTTCATATAATGCATACAGCTCTAGTTGCTGGTTGGGCCGGTTCAATGGCCCTATACGAATTAGCAGTTTTTGATCCCTCTGATCCTGTTCTTGATCCAATGTGGAGACAAGGTATGTTCGTTATACCCTTCATGACTCGTTTAGGAATAACCAATTCGTGGGGGGGTTGGAGTATCACAGGAGGGACTATAACGAATCCGGGTATTTGGAGTTACGAAGGTGTGGCCGGAGCACATATTGTGTTTTCTGGATTGTGCTTCTTAGCAGCTATCTGGCATTGGGTGTATTGGGATCTAGAAATATTTTGTGATGAACGTACAGGAAAACCTTCTTTGGATTTGCCGAAGATTTTTGGAATTCATTTATTTCTCTCAGGGTTGGGTTGCTTCGGTTTTGGCGCATTTCATGTAACAGGATTGTATGGTCCGGGAATATGGGTATCCGATCCTTATGGATTAACCGGAAGGGTACAAGCTGTAAATCCTGCGTGGGGTGTCGAAGGGTTTGATCCTTTTGTTCCGGGCGGAATAGCCTCTCATCATATTGCAGCAGGTACATTGGGCATATTAGCGGGCCTATTCCATCTTAGTGTTCGTCCGCCCCAACGTCTATACAAAGGATTACGTATGGGAAATATTGAAACCGTCCTTTCGAGTAGTATCGCTGCTGTCTTTTTTGCAGCTTTTGTTGTTGCTGGAACTATGTGGTATGGTTCAGCAACTACCCCGATTGAATTATTTGGGCCCACTCGTTATCAATGGGATCAGGGATACTTCCAGCAAGAAATATATCGAAGAGTTAGTGCCGGGCTAGCCGAAAATCAAAGTTTATCAGAAGCTTGGTCTAAAATTCCTGAAAAATTAGCTTTTTATGATTACATCGGGAATAATCCCGCAAAAGGTGGATTATTCAGAGCGGGTTCCATGGACAATGGGGATGGAATAGCTGTTGGGTGGTTAGGACACCCTGTTTTTAGAGATAAAGAAGGGCGCGAACTTTTTGTACGCCGTATGCCGACCTTTTTTGAAACATTTCCGGTTGTTTTAGTAGACGGAGACGGAATTGTTAGAGCCGATGTTCCTTTTCGAAGAGCAGAATCGAAGTATAGTGTTGAACAGGTCGGTGTAACTGTTGAGTTCTATGGCGGTGAACTCAATGGAGTCAGTTATAGTGATCCTGCTACTGTGAAAAAATATGCTAGACGTGCTCAATTGGGTGAAATTTTTGAATTAGATCGTGCTACTTTGAAATCCGATGGGGTTTTTCGTAGCAGTCCAAGGGGTTGGTTTACTTTTGGGCATGCTTCGTTTGCTTTGCTCTTCTTCTTCGGACACATTTGGCATGGTGCTAGAACCTTGTTCAGAGATGTCTTTGCTGGGATTGACCCAGATTTGGACGCTCAAGTAGAATTTGGGGCATTCCAAAAACTTGGAGATCCAACTACAAAAAGAGTATAGTCTGATACAAGATTGCTCTGTTCCTTTTTTCCTTTCTTTTTTGATTTGACATAGATAGGGTACCGGATAAATCTTGATTCGGATTGCTTACTTTTCATTTCTTTGACTCTTGTCTTGGTCTTTTTTTTATCCGGAAAAAGATCCCAACTAAACAGGTATGGAAGCTATAATTGTAAACCGAAATCAAATCTATGGAAGCATTGGTTTATACATTCCTCTTAGTCTCGACTCTAGGAATAATTTTTTTCGCTATCTTTTTTCGCGAACCGCCTAAAGTTCCAACTAAAAAGGTGAAATGATTTCTCATTATCTCAATTGAAGTAATGAGCCTCACAATATTGTGAGGCTCATTACTTCAACTAGTCCCCGTGTTCCTCGAATGGATCTCTTAGTTGTTGAGAGGGTTGCCCAAAAGCAGTATATAAGGCATACCCAGTAAAACTTACAAGTAAACCAGATATAGAGATGGCAACTAGGGTTGCTGTTTCCATTATTATATAATTTCAAGACCACAATGGATCTATGATAAGATCATTTATTTACAACGGAATGGTATACAAAGTCAACAGATCTCACTGAATAAAAAAAAATATAGGATTATTTATGGCTACACAAACCGTTGAGGATAGTTCTAGATCTGGGCCAAGACGAACTATTGTAGGGGATTTATTGAAACCATTGAATTCGGAATATGGTAAAGTGGCTCCTGGGTGGGGAACTACGCCTTTGATGGGTGTCGCGATGGGTCTATTTGCGATATTCCTATCTATTATTTTGGAGATTTATAATTCTTCCATTTTACTGGACGGAATTTCAAGCAATTAGATTCGATTCACAAGAACCCCTAAATAACTTTTCAATAAAAAGTAAAGTATGTAGGTTTCGGCTTTTTAGCCCACTCTTTTTTGGTAGTTCGATCGTGGAATTTCTTTTTTTTCTGTATTTCCGGAATATGAGTGTGTGACTTGTTAGAATTGATCCTATGGATACGACAGAGAAGAAGTCGGTCATCTTGATCAAGATGATTTTATCTCGTTGGATATTCAGTCTAGGCTAGTATCTGGAGCACAGAATATATGAAATAGATTACAAAATATTAGAACTATGATTCATACTTATCAGACCTCGTGGCCGGACTCCGAAAAAAGAGTTAGAAGTGCTAAATTAAAAAAATTTTATTCTTTCGTTTATACTTATTTTGGGTAAAGTAAAGGATAAACGTTTCTTTGTCTTTTTTTCATTATATTAAGTCATTGAATAAGTGATAATCCAAGGGTTCTTACTCAGGGAATTTTTGAACTTTTTTTTGGAAGGTTTTATTGAATCATCGTGGTTCTAGTATGAATCTAAGGTTTTAATTGATTCATAGGGTCTTAACAAGAGAATTCCTATCAATAATAAAGAAAACAAGAGTAAAGTCGCATTACACACAAATCAAAGAAAAAAATAGGTAAATAGAAGATTCAAGAGGCCCCTAATGATCAATATAAATACGAATGAGCCGACTTGATATTTGGGCATTATAACTACAAAGAAGACTTTTCGGATTTTGATTCTTTCGTATCTTCAGAGAAAAAATTGAATCATAGCATTAAGAAGTTTGAAACTTT